CTATTGACTGGAATATTGTTATGGGAATAATCTATAGGATCAATCCCCCGGGTTCATCGAAATGGAAAAAGTAAGGACGATTTGCAATGCTTTCCTTATGTACAACTACAAATTCGAATTCGATGCATTTTATATTCATAGATCATTTTTCACTTATTGAATGATAAATCACTACAAGTGACGGAGATAGACGATTTAAATAATAGAAAACCCAATATTTAAAAATGCTATCGAGAATGACTGGAAGAATACAAACAAGACAAGATATAATTTGATCATTATGAACAAACCCAAAATCTTTGTAGACGGAGCTAATTAGTAGTTCCCAACCACGGGTCGAATGAAATCCGAGACATAAATCTGCTAATAAAAGAATAGAAAGCGCTTTTGTTGTGTCACTTAAGTTATATAGGAATTCCTGAGTCCACGAGTTAAGAATCCCAAGTTCTTTATTACCCAAAATAGAATAACCACTTAGAATAAGGAAAGAGATTAAATTTGTCGATAAGTACAAAATCGTATGAATACGATCCTCGTTGTGCATCTTGATTAATTGGATTGTTTCGTTCTGGATTCCTATACGAAGGTTTTGGAGAGGTGTTTCCGCGTATTCCTTGATCATTTCGTCCAAGAGGAGAAGTTCGTCTAATTCTATGAATTTTTCGAGAATACTCTTTTCTTCAATCTCGTTCAAAAAAGTTTCGGATTGCGCAGTATTCCACCAATTAGTAACCCAAGATTCTAGACTTTTATTAAATAAGAGCGAAAGAGACCGGGGCAAAAAGACTATAGATGCAAGATATAAAAGAGGAGTGAATGCTTTCTTTTTTGCCATTTTTTCATCTATGAATTGTTAATGAACCCTCTCAGTCGTCGACTCGAGGCCCTCTAATATTTCGAAAAATTTCACTGACTCTTAGGAGTCAGGGAGCGAATAATTCAGGGAAGTTTCTGAAGAATCTTGTGATGATCAAAAATGAGCAGCAAACCAAAGCAGGAATTGGCTAGTTATCCTTTATCGTTATAAGGGATCCAATTGTTTGGACAGTAAGGAGCACAAAAACAGATAAAGTAAGGCGTGTCGATTGAAAAAAAAAAATTTTACATACGATCTATCTGAATCTAAAGTTTCAATTTCACCAAGTCTGGATTTTTCTATTTTGATTTATAGATATTGGACTTAAAATAGAAAATAGAAACTGGGAAAGTTTTTTTCTAAATGGTTGAGTATGCGAGAAATCTATTATTTCAATTTGTTACTTCTTGTTATTATTGAATTGTGTAGATTTACATACCTATAAAAGACCCCAAAACAAAAAGCGTTTTGTTTTCTACTTCTCCCTTATACGCCTACTTTAGCTCGAATCCATGTTCGGAATAAACCTCAGTTTAGTTATGTTATAGAAATTCGTGATAGAAACAGAGGATTCGTGAGTTTTTCCCCTCCTGCCGAGAAATTTTCTCACAGTTCTCAAAAGACTTCAATGGGTACACGCAAGAAATAGGCCAATTTCGCAGCTTTTTGTTCAATTTCCCACGCAGTCAAATTCTCATCAGTACGAGTCAATGGAAGAGCTCCCTGTCCTCGGATATCCATATAAAGGACACGACGAGCATAAAGACCCTCTTTAACTTCTATTCGGACGGACTGAATATCTTTTATAAGGAATCGGAGAAAGATACGCCGATTTTTTCCGGGAAATCCCCAACGAAAGATAGACACGATTCCTTCTTTTCGATCGAATCGATCATAACCACTACCTACATTCCAAGAAATTGTGCACCATAAATAGGAGCTAATAAAAAGACCCGCGATCCCATAGAAAGACATCACAATCCCTTGTGGAAAAAAAACAATTTGCTGAAACGGAAATAAAGATATCCAAGTTCTACCAAGATAACTGGAAGTTCCAACCAACAAGAATCCTAATGAACCTAAAAAAAGGATAACAGTCCAGCAGAAATTACTTGTTTTTCGAGATCCCGTTATAGGTTCTATCCATATATGTTCTGATCGACAACTCATACTTGATCCGGTTTCAGTTTCTTGGAATTGAGAGAATATCCCAAATGAATTTGACTTTAGTCTTTCTGTTTCCGAAGTAACTCTCATCAACTAGCACTAGTTTGATAGGAACTTTTAAGAGTAATTCATTAAGGAATAATTCATTAAATTGATTAGATCTAAACTAATAACATATCCTTCGTACGACCCCATTAAAGAAAGATATCCACATACTCCATTTACCCATATATCGTGGCAGATATAAGAGTTTTTCGACGGAAGCTGCTTCTACCATCTTTCACTAATACCGGCGTTATTATAGAAGTCTAAAACCAAACGAGTGAGATTTTATCCCATCGGTTCTAAACAATCTTATTTTTTTGAACATAAAGAAATAAAGACGCCATTGTGATTGCCGGAAATACTAGGCCTACTAAAGGTACCAAAAAAGAGGGAAAGTTAAGAATTGTCATAGAATGTGTACCTCGATTTACT